CGACCCGAATCCGTTAGTATGGAACATTTTCCTTTCCAAGTGAAATCCCCTAGTAGATGAAAGAGTGAAAAAGGACTTGCGTTGTTGTGGACTGAGAAGCCTTCGTAACTTCATGCATGTATTTAGTTTTTTCGGAGCTATTAGAGCGGGATCCACTTTTTGGGGAATATGAGTCGAAGCAATCACTAGAATATTTCTAGGAGAACATTTTTCACAATCCCTGGAGAGATGGTTCACTAATACACCGAGAGATAAGTAATTGGACTCATTTCCATCCAGATCATGAATGTTTGGGATCCATATTATGCAAGGAGACATTGCTCGTGCTAATTCAAATTGAAGGGTGATAGACAATCGGTCTATTTCAGCCTTCATCTCCCTATCCATAGCGAGCGCATTCATCCAAGTGAGCAGATCCAGCTCTGTAGCAAGGTCACGATCGATATCGTCATCAAGATTATCACTAATATTGTCACTCTTCTCCATATCGATATCGTCACTAGCATCAATATTGGTACTATTCTCAAAATAGATATCAGAAATCAATTTAGGATTCTTGTCCAGGAACTTATTCAGAAATACCGTAATAAAAGGGGCGGATCCATATTATGCAATGTCTCCTTGCATAATATGGATCCCAAACATTAGGAGTTTGTCGCTAGGTATTTGACCAAATAGGATCGTCCAGTTCCTATAGAACCGATCAATAAAATACCCCTAGAGGGGGATAAGTCTAAGCGGAGCGAAAAGGGTTTTCCATGCGCTGGGAAATGAAAACTATTAGCCCCATACGAAGTTTTTGAATAAGTGATTGTCTGCGAATGAGCAAGGAATATCCGTCTTTCTGCTAACTTGGAGGTATTGAACTCATAATTCATTAGATGCTTTTGATGAATGTCAACTAAATTTCGTACGTAAATTGCTCCCGGTTGTTCACTTATTTTATAACTAAAGTTATTCTTTGCTAAATGATCACTATAAGTCAGACTCAATAAAAATTTTTCTTCTGTCGTTAAAGCACATAGCTGAACCAAAAATTTTCTTTCTTCCTCATGAATAGAATCCCTGTTCGCGATCCAGGATTCTATTTGATCATCAATCCAATCCCCGTTGACATTTTCTATTTTTCTTATCAATGAATAGATCGCTTTACTTTTAGAACTTATATGAGTTAAATGTCTCGTATGATGGATAGAAACAGCCATTGGAGTGATCATATCAATAACATTAAGATTCACATTTTTCTTCTTGAAATATCGCAGAGTTCTCTTGTTCACACCAAAAACAAAACCTTGCATTTTTTGTAAAAAATAGACTAATTGTTCCCGAACAACTACTATTCTATTCGTTAACCAAAAATCCTTTGTTTCAGACATAGGATACTTATCTAAAAGTTTTCGAAACTCAATCATAGATGAGGAACTCATAAAAGAGTTTAACCTTTTGAACTCTGTATTTAACTTACTCAATGCTCGGGAAACAAATAAAAGCTGCATAGTAACGCGATAGACAGCAACAATAACAAAGAACAAGTTTAAATAGAACGTGAAGAGCTTACTTTTTCGATGAATCATTTCTTTGGACAGAAGAACGTAATGTATCCACTTATTTGAGATCTCTTTTCTGCTAAAAAAGGGCAGCTTCCAGAAGTTGATCTGAAGAATTCGCCATGATAAATCAAAAAGATCCTGAAATATGGATACCCTGCTACTTAGAATTGACACCAGGTCGGAAAATATTAAATTGATATATTTGTATCCGGTTAAAGTAAAGAAGCTTGGCATATATATTTGTAATCTATTCCATTTGTCTGATAAAATTGAAAAAAAACTCTCTCTTTCAAAAGTTTTATAGATCCGTCCTTGTTTTTTGTTTTTTTCGGATGATAAAAAATTCTCAGAACAAGGAGTATGAATCAAACCCATTTTTGAAATGAAATTGGGATACTCATAAAAATTGTTTTCTTCTGAATCATATAAATTCCTATTTATATCTGAAAAAGGTTTACAATAAGTTCCTTCCAAAGTTACTATTTGTGCCTCTGTTAGAGGTGTTGCAGAAGTATCTATGATTGAATAAACAGCTCTACGAATGACTGGATCGACTTGGTTAAACTCTTGGCCCTCATTTTGGCAAAAAGACTGAGTGTTATGTACTTGTGACTCAATTGGTGAAATAGTACCTCTACCCCGAACCAAATGTTCTTTTTTCCCCCCGCGCAAAGAACCCATTTGATTACGAAAGAACCAGATATTAAGAAATTGGCCATAGAGAAAATAAGAATTAGTATTAAAAACCCTTTCCACAGAAAAAGGAAATCTTGTATTAAAATACAACCCGAAGTGGTGCGGATGATTCAAGAATCTAAGTCTATTTGTTTTATAAAAAGAGGATATCAATGAACTTCTTTGAAATGGGTTACAGGAGTTCAAACAGTTTTCTTTATCGTGGAAGATTTTGAAAAAATCAAAATCGTTTTGATAAAACGATTTTTTTCCAGTATGTAATGAATCAATCATCCGCTTTGGTATCTGATTCAAACCAAAGGGAGATCTTGTTGCACCATTGATCACGAAGTTCGAAGTACCAGACTCTTCTAAAACAAAGGGGTTCAATTTTTTTAAAAAAACAATTTTAAACCCTCTCGATTCTAACAATTGATTATCAAGTTGACCATTTGGCCCTTTCAATTCAGAGATGTATATTTTGTCCCTCTGAATCGGGGTATTCCCAAAACTGACACAGGAAAACAGAAGTGAATTAGACAAAAAGAAAAGCCATTTAGTCACAAAACGAAGTACCTTAGTAAAAAAAAAACGAAGTGACTGGGGCAAAAAGAAGGAACGCAGTGACTTGGATAACTTAGCTAAAAGAAAAGGAATTAATTTATACACATTTTTTTGTACTTTTTTTTCGACGTTCTTACGAACCTCCAACCAATCAATCCATTTTTTAGTAATAGAAATACGTAATTGCCCAAACAGGATTTGAAAACGTCCCTTTTGGACTTCAAAATCGCCTTTCAACTTTAGAAAATCAACTTGAAAAAAGCTTTTCTGCTCAGAAAGCAACTGTTCCAAATGTTCCTGGAAACTAGTTCTCCCATTCGACCTTTTATATCTCGATGCATAATTCTGTTTCCTTATATAATTCATTCGAGTTCTAGAATTTAGAAGAGTCGTTCCTTTTTCATCCCCTTTCATTCTGTGAATTCTATATGGAAATTTTTGAGTAAAGCTATTCAATAGATTTCTTTTTAGGTCAACATAGAGACTCTCTTGGATTTGAATCCGATTTGGAATCCATTGATAGTAATTAATGGCTTCCATTCTGTTTTTCATATTAATAGTGAAAACCACCATTTTTTTTTTTATATCTATTAAAACATTCTCGCAGTAGATCCAGACCCAGTTTTGTCTGACTCGCTGAAAAAAAGACAAATAGTCATTCTCCAGATAACGCTCCTGATACCGAAAAAGAATAGGAGACATAACCCATAAAGATTGATTTGTCCATTCAGTCCTGCCGTTGAAGACCTCATTCAACAATTTTGTTTTTTCAAATCCAGACCCATCCAAATGAATATTCAAATAAAAAAAAAATCCCTTCTGATACACCGGATCCGGCTCGGTTAGTGAGAGAGTAAATAGATCTGCCCTTTCTTGCAATAGCTCTTCTAATTCAAAATGGAATCGGAGAACTAAATAAAACAATGGATTTTTTTTGAAATTGAAACTTTCTATTTCCGGATCTGATGACATCGAATGAATTAAAACAGTCTGTTTTAAATACAAAATGATTTTTAATAGATTCAGTATTTCTTTATTTTCAGCTCGCCGATCAAAAAAAAGAGGTTTCTTAGAAAATTTAAGATCTCTAGTGGACCTCTCAGTAGGAGTCGACGCCATATAAAGTTCTGACCATCTATCAGAGCAAAAAGAATAAACGAATCTTGTAGCATTCCCCTGATCATTTTGAATTTCTTCCGGAAACCAATGAAAAATCCTCTGTTTCTCGCGTTCCGTGAAAAACTGGAAAAGTCTGGAATATCCAGAAAGCCTTTTTTTCGGGAATCGTTCTGATTTTATCTCTTTTCGTTCGGTTTTCACGAAAGAAGGATCCGAATAACTTGATCGTTCTTTTCGTTGTTTAATCTCGCTTTGATTCATCAATGCACAATATTCCGAATCCTCATTTCTAATGAAATCAACAAGTTCTCTGGGTTTATCAGCGAATCTTTGAAGTTCGCTCGAATTCATTACGTCAACGAAACTATATCTTGATCTTATGAAATCATATTGAAGATTTGACCATATATTGCGCCCCTTGCTAAAAAAACGCTCTTTGTTTAACCACACATTGCTCCAAAAAAAATAGGATTCGGGCCTAAAATTGTCCCAACTAAAAAACAGATCTTGGTAGAATTGCCACATATGAAATTGAGCACAAGTTTGCAACGAGAAAGTTCCCCTTTTTATCCAGAATAGATCAGAAACATGCTCAATCCTACTTGATTGAATAGTTGACTCGAGCCGTTCTTGTGTTCTTTTTTCATAAAAAGCAGACATAAGATAAGAAATTGAGCTCTTTCCGAATCTTTTGACTACCGGTTCCGAATTAAAGTTGGTTCTATTTTCAACCTTCCCCATAAAAAAACGATTCCAATCAGATTCCTTTTGAGTTAGATCATCTAGATAATATACGAAAGGAAACTCAATATATTGGCTCGAGTTCTCTTTGAATAGGATATCCATTCCGGCAAGCATTTCATTAAAACTAGCAGTCCCTTTTTGTCCTATAAAATCCCGCCACCACTGTGAACCCCAGTTTGATTCGGGACTGCTACCTCCTTTTGTTATTGGGATAACCTCATTAGCATTAGTTGCTTTCGGATTAAGTAAAAAACTCTTAGATAGATTTTTTACCTTTCCCGTTGGACAAGATAAGAGCAAAACACTCAATTTATTTATATTGGAAAACCCACTGGCTTGTTTCAAGGGATCCTTTTTTGATCCAGTGCAATTCAGGGGTATAGGAAGAAGCCCCCTTAAATAGAAGCTTTTTATTGCGACCATATTTTGATTATTAAGACGATATATAAGGATCCCGACTACAAAAAATAGGACTCCCTTGATCTTGATGTTGAAATATCTATTTCTTGTTGAACCAGGGAAATTGCGTGAAAGTAGGAGACTCAAAATTCGCGGGTCAAAGAGTTTTAAAAACCGTTCTTGGCGGAAAAAAATGTGAAAGAAAGATCCCACTGAATTTAATTGAGTCCATGAATCTAAGAAATATTGAGACCTATTAATCTCTCTCATTATCTCTTTCAATTCGATAATCCATAACTTGCCTTGTCGTTTCTTCATAGGGGTGTTTTTTGATTCCTCCTGTTTGAGAAAATATTTTTATTATTTTATCATTATTATCTAATTCATAGTATATGATATTTTCATATTCTATACAGTACTTTCTACTCGTTTTCCTTTTTTAGTTGCATATATTGTATTTTAAAAAATAAAATAGCTTTAGAATTTTAAATGAATTCAAAATTGATTCACATAAGGGACAAAGGTCCTGTTTAAGCATCCATGGCTAAGTGGTTAAAGCGCCCAACTCATAATTGGCGAAGTCGTAGGTTCAATTCCTACTGGATGCACGTCATCCGACCTTTCCAACTCTGAATTATCATATTATTATGATCTATTCAGATCTCATTCATTCAAAAGATTCAATAGATCTGGATGTGTCCTTATTATATAAACGACGGGACTTGAACCCGTGCATAGTGGATTCACAATCCACTGCCTTAATCCACTTGGCTACATCCGCCCCAAAGGATTATCTTTTATTCTTTCCTTTTCAGTCAATAAAGAAAGAATAAAAGATAATAAAAAAAAATCACTAAAGGAGAAATAGACGTTTTCTTTTTTGATACAAGAGGGCGAGTGAGATTGCTCCCCTTTTTTTTTTAACCAATTCCTTTAGACTAAGATACTAAGACCGAGTCTTTATCCTGTTGTAGAGTGGCTAAGTCCAAAGGGAAGTTGTGAGCATTACGTTCATGCATAACTTCCATACCAAGGTTAGCACGATTTATGATATCAGCCCAAGTATTAATTACACGACCTTGGCTATCAACTACGGATTGGTTGAAATTAAAACCATTTAGATTGAATGCCATAGTGCTTATGCCTAAAGCAGTGAACCAGATACCTACTACAGGCCAAGCAGCTAAAAAGAAGTGTAATGAACGAGAGTTGTTGAAACTAGCATATTGGAAAATCAATCGGCCAAAATAACCATGAGCGGCTACAATATTGTAAGTTTCTTCCTCTTGGCCAAATCTGTAACCTTCGTTCGCTGATTCACTTTCTGTAGTTTCCCGAATCAAACTAGAAGTGACCAAGGAACCATGCATAGCACTGAATAGGGAGCCCCCAAATACACCAGCTACACCTAACATATGAAATGGGTGCATAAGAATATTATGCTCAGCCTGGAATACAATCATGAAATTGAAAGTTCCAGAGATTCCTAGGGGCATACCATCAGAAAAACTTCCTTGACCAATTGGATAGATTAAGAAAACTGCGGTAGCAGCTGCAACGGGAGCTGAATATGCAACAGCAATCCAAGGACGCATACCCAGACGGAAACTAAGTTCCCACTCACGCCCCATATAACACGATACACCAAGTAAAAAGTGTAGAACAATTAGTTCATAAGGACCACCGTTGTATAACCATTCATCCACGGATGCCGCTTCCCATATTGGGTAAAAGTGTAACCCGATAGCCGCAGAAGTCGGAATAATGGCACCCGAAATAATATTATTTCCGTAAAGTAGAGATCCAGAAACAGGTTCACGAATACCATCAATATCGACTGGAGGGGCAGCTATGAAGGCAATAATAAATACAGAAGTTGCGGTCAATAAAGTAGGGATCATCAAAACACCAAACCATCCAATGTAAAGACGATTTTCAGTGCTGGTTATCCAGTTACAGAAACGACCCCATAGGCTTTCTTCGCTCTCGCGTCTATCTAAAACTGCAGTCATGGTAATGTCTTGGTTTATTTAATAATCAGGGACTCCCAAGCACCTGAAACTTCTATAAAAAATAGAAAAAAGAAGGCTTGTTATTCAACAATATAGCACGACTTCGCTAGTCGTGTCAACGAATCTCAATTTAGATCTATTCTGAATTTTGGAAAAAAAACCTCCCCAAAATAGAATATCCATCAGTTTTTTTTCTTCTCAATAAACTTTATTATCCTTTTCAATTTTAAAAAATTGAATACTTAAGCTCATCCTTAAATTATCATTTTGTATAATTGTGAATCACCATTTCGGATAGATATATTAGATAAATCCCACCTTTTGCATCTGGTAAGAATTCTTAAAGATTGAGTAAAAATTTTAAATTCACAAGATTCCCAAATGAATCATTTAAAATTGACCTGCTCATTGATAGAAACAATATCAAAATACCAAATACGCCCTTGCGACACTCTCCACAAATTTGACGCAGCGTTTGGAAAAGTGAAATAACATTTTTTTTTTTCCCACATCAATAATTCGTCGAAGAATTTCGACCCCAAGCTTTTTAAAACAGCGCGTACAGTACTTTTGTGTTTACAAGCTAAAGTTCGAGCACAAGAAAGACAAAGTATATACTTTATTTGATACAAACTCCTTTTCTTGGAAGAACCACTATAATAATGAAAAATATTTTTGCATATACGCCCAAATCGTTGAATAATATCCGAATCTGATAAATCGGCCCAACCCGGTTTACTCATGGGATTCCCTAGGCTATTACAAAATTTAGCTTTCTCTAATGATCTAAGGATAGTCAGAATTGGAACAACAGTATCAATTTTCGTAATATCATTATGAATTAAAAACGAATTCTCTAGCATTTGACTACGTACTGTTGAGGGGGTTAGTGCAATACTTGAAAGATAGTTCAGAAAGTAAAAGGAATGGTTTGATAATTGACTTCTATTTATTCTTCCATTAACGATCCACATAGAAAAATAATATTGCCAAAAATTAACAAAATAATAGTTCCATTTTGGCATAAAAAGAAGCGTCCCTTTGGATGCCAGAATTGATTTTCCCCGATATCTAGCATAATGCATTGAAGAATCTGGAGCCTTGAGCAAACGGATACTGGACTGAACATCTTCGGCACCTACATCTACAAAGCATTTGATTTTTCCATAGAAAAGATTCCGTTCAAAAAGTGCTCCAAAACGGATTGATTTTAAATGAAGAGATTGGTTGCGTAAAAAGACAAAAACCGATTCATATTCCGATACATAAAAATTATATAATAAAAAAACAAGCCGTTTATGTTCATTTATTTTTGAAAAAAGGAAACGGGACTTATGTAGAATAATTAAACGCTTAAAATTACAAAATTCATGAAGAAATAATCGTAATAAATGTAACGAAGAAACGTCTTTGACCCAATATCGAATTATTTCGACCAAAATTTCCAAATGAGGGGGGTAAGGTATGAATATATCTAATACAGAATTTAAATGTGAGAAATTATCCTCTAAAAAAGGAAATATTGAATGAAGTGATCGTAAATTGGTATATTTGACTAGTTTTATTTTTTTGAGCTCTGATATGAATCGTAAATAAAACGGAATTTCCAAAATAAAAGTAAACCCCTCGGATAGCAGTTTAAAATAGAACCGCGTGCTGGTCCGAACAATTTTACTTTTTGTTTTTTTAGAATAATAATTACTCGAATGCATCTGGTGATACATTCGAGTAATTAAGCGTTTCACAAATTGAAAACTAAATTTTTTTTCAGATATTTGATGTTCAAAAGAAATTAACCCTTCTAAACCACGATCATGAACAAGTACATAAATATACTCTTGAAAGAGAAGTGGATATAGGAAATTTGTTTTTTTTGATCTTTCGGGCTGTAAATCTATTTTAGACTCCTCCTTTTTCAATTGGATTAGGACCGAGGGCAGAATATTTTGAATATTTTGAGGGTTATCAACTTCTATATAGTGCTAGAAAGTGAAAACAAGGTAATTTTATCTGTAACGTAGATTTTTATCTGTATCTTAGATAGTAATCGAATCTATAATAGATTTCTAAAGAAAATACTGAATGCCCTGAAATCGGGTCAATTACCAACAGATTCACGATACTCTTCTCCTTCTACTCCACCTTTCCTTTTCATTCAATTGGGATATATATATGATCTATATATATATATATATAATAAATATATTAATATATAATAAATCTATTAAGTCTATTCTGTTTTTGTATTTTTCCCAAATTTACCAAAATATTGCCTCATTTATCTTAATTAAGATTATAACAACAAATTTGACTTTACATTCAATTTATTGTTTATGAACTTGAATAAGTTTCTAAGAATCAATAAGAAATCAAATAACAAACTAAAAAGAAATCATTACTCTATCTCAAAACTCAAATGAAACGATTTGATTTCTTGACTCCCTTTAGGCTTGTCCCAGAAAAAAACGAACTACCCGAGCTTCATCACAGCCTATATTCCATTTCAATTGAGCAAGGGTTCTCTCATCTGGAAGAGAACAAATGATGTCTAGCCAAGAGCATCTTTTTTCCTATATAAAAAATGGTGGATGTAAGACTCCACACCGGATCGTGGCCTTCAAGTCGCACGTTACTTTATACCACATCCGAAATTTGACCCTAACATTCCTTGAATTTGGAACTAGTATGGACTTGATTCAATCAGGGAATCCTGAATAGTAAAAGGTTCTAGTCTTTGGTTCCATTTTTCTATAAAACATATGTTTTCTCTAATTTGAGATAGATTCTCTTCTATAATTCCTATAGATATCTGGATATACTCTTTTTGATATAATATTTCGTTTTTTAGTGTTTTAATTCTTTTATTTCTCTTTTATACTTATTTTTTTCACTATCAATATATTTATCAATATATTTAACTATAGATAAAAAATAGATAAAAAGCTCTGGGACGGAAGGATTCGAACCTCCGAAGATCGGGACCAAAACCCGTTGCCTTACCACTTGGCCACGCCCCAGTTTTATTTGTTTTATTTATAGAAGTAACTAGACTTCTTGTTTGTCAATATTTGAGATTTGATGTTTTTATATGTCTAGATATTGACGTGAACTGAGAAGTGATTGAGCTTTGGATCAAATTTTAGTAAGATATTTTATGAAAGTATGATTTTTGCAATTTTATTTAATGATTTTAGATTGGGGGGGTCAAAGAAGAAGAAGGAAAGGATAAGTATTTTATGCCCCACCCTAAAAATCAATCAATAAGTAATTCTCTCCAATAAAAAAAATGGATTTTATGCTTAAGCTCTTTCATTTTATCTGTCTTAATTATGTCCTATCTTCAAGTAGTTTTGTCTTCAGCAAATTGCCCGAAGCCTATACTTTTTTGAATACAATCGTAGATTTTATGCCAGTCATACCAGTGCTATTTTTTCTTTTAGCTTTTGTTTGGCAGGCTGTGGTAAGTTTTCGATAAAATCGTAGGAAGATCCTTTAAGATTTACTGTTTGAAAGCTTGTTTGCTACTTTCTAATAAAAAATACTACTAGGGTTAAAATCCTGAAACTATCAAATTTTGAAAACTCTTATGTCAAATTGCAAATATAAAAGAAAGAATTCATTGCTGAAATTAATTTGATAGAACTCACTTGCTGTCCCGGTCCCAAACCGGGATTTCATATTTAGTCTAAAAATACCTAATTGATTCTATATTTTGGTATAAAAAAAAAGTATTGGAGGTTTTTAATGCTTACTCTCAAACTCTTCGTATACACAGTAGTTATTTTTTTTGTTTCTCTATTCATCTTTGGGTTCCTATCTAATGATCCAAGAAGGAATCCCGGATCTGAAGAATAAGAAGCATTTGCGAATGTTTGAAAAAAAAATCCTCTTCAAAAACGGAAGGAGAGGGATTCGAACCCTCGGTACGAATAACTCGTACAACGGATTAGCAATCCGACGCTTTAGTCCACTCAGCCATCCCTCCAAATTGAAATTGAGAATTCCTATTGTACAGGACCAATCTAAATAAGTAATCGTTTGATCTTTTTCATAATAACTTATTAAAAAAAAAATAATAAAATTAAAGGCATAAGTAATAAGTAAGAATTTGACAGAGCCTTTATTTTATCCTTAGTATCATGTTATCCTGAGTATCATGGCCCGGTCATCACTCAACCGGGCTTTTTTTGTAACAAATAACAAATAAAATAAATAAAATAATAAGATTTCAGGGGGTATAGTTGAGTGGTAAAAGTTTGATTCGTTTTTTTATCCTTTAATATCGTTTTTATAGAGTTCAATTCAATGAGGAATTCGGGGTAAAATACGTCTTCTCCTGAGTTGGCTCCAAAAGTGGCTTAGTTTTTGTACAGAAGTGTTTTTATTTTTATTTTATTTTTAATTGGATCACTACTTCTTTATTTTTTTTATTCTATCACTAGAGTTTTATTTTCTATTCTATATTTGATTGAATATAGAATAATATAGAATAGAAAATTCAGAATGAAATGAAGGGGGAAATAAAAACAAGACCCTTGAAAGCGTCCATTGTCTAATGGATAGGACAGAGGTCTTCTAAACCTTTGGTATAGGTTCAAATCCTATTGGACGCAATTTTTCCATAAAAACGCTTCAGTCAATAGTAAAGAAATACTCAACCTAGTCAAGTCAATTTTTAGCAGTATTTATTTTTTATACTTTATTACTGAAGTAGAAAACGATCCTTTTGGTCTCGAATAGCGTCTTTCAAAAGGGCTTCTGCTTCCTCGGTAAATGGATTATTCGAAGATATGATTTCTTGGAACTGAGGCTTATTACTTTTTAAGTACGTAGATAACTCAAGAAGAAAGTTCCTGACCTGTCCAAGTTCTAATGAATCAAGATACCCATAGATTCCAGCATAAATAGTCATTATCTGCTCTGCCACCGTGAGAGGAGCGGATTGGGATTGTTTAAGCAATTCGCGCAATCGTTGACCTCTTGCCAATTGCTTTTGACTAGCTTTATCGAGATCAGAAGCAAATTGTGCAAAGGCTTCTAATTCTGCGAATTGCGCGAGTTCCAATTTTAATTTGCCAGCTACTTGTTTCATGGCTTTCATTTGAGCTGCAGACCCTACTCGGGAAACAGAGATACCCACATTAATAGCCGGTCTAATTCCAGCATTGAATAGATCGGCAGATAAGAAGATTTGGCCATCAGTAATAGAAATGACGTTAGTCGGAATATAAGCCGAAACATCTCCCGATTGTGTTTCGACTATAGGTAAAGCGGTCATACTCCCCTCACCTAACTTAGGACTTAATTTAGCGGCTCTTTCCAAAAGGCGTGAGTGCAAATAAAAGACATCTCCTGGGTAAGCTTCGCGACCGGGCGGTCTACGTAATATAAGAGACATTTGGCGATAAGCTTGGGCTTGTTTGGAGAGATCATCATAAATGATTAAAGTGTGTCTTTCACGATACATAAAATATTCAGCGAGAGCTGCTCCTGTATAAGGAGCGAGGTATTGTAGCGTCGCAGGGGAATCCGCCATTTCGGCTACCACAATAGTGTATTTCATAGCTCCCTTTTCCTGTAAGGTAGTAACTACCTGAGCGACAGAAGAGGCTTTTTGACCAATAGCTACGTAAACACATATTACATTTTGACCTTGTTGATTCAGAATTGTATCCGTGGCTACTGCTGTTTTACCGGTTTGTCTGTCTCCAATAATTAATTCTCGCTGACCACGCCCTATAGGGATGATCGAATCAATAGCAATAAGCCCGGTTTGAAGAGGCTCATATATGGAACGACGCGAAATAATCCCCGGAGCAGGAGATTCAATTAATCGAAATCCAGAAGATGAAATTTCGCCCATACCATCAATAGGATTAGCCAGGGCATTTATAACACGACCCAAATAAGCTTCACCCACGGGTATCTGTGCAATCCTTCCGGTTGCTTTTACAGAACTTCCTTCATGTATCATCAACCCGTCACCCATTAATACAACACCAACATTATTGGATTCCAAATTCAGAGCAATACCCATGGTACCTTCTTCAAATTCTATCAATTCCCCTGCCATTACTTCATCAAGTCCGTGAATACGAACAATGCCATCGCCTACTTGAAGGACGGTCCCAGTATTGAAAATATTGATTTCTTTATTATAGTGTTCAATACGCTCACGGATAATATTACTAATTTCGTCGGCTCGAATGGTTACCATGCTAATTCTTTTTTAATAAAATTGATTCAAAAAAAAAATAATACCTGCCATATAACCATATAAAAGAAAGACTAATCAGTTATTTCTTTCATTGTTCCCAATATGCCGATATTGGTCCTAATTGTACGTAAATGGAACTCGTTGTTCAAACAACTCTTCAGAGTTTCTAGAGCTCTTTGTAAAGCTTGTTCCAAAAAACGTTGCCGGACGTGATGAATTGCCCTTTGCTGTTGAAATCGAAGAGTTTCATTTTTATTCTTTTCGAATTCTTCTAAAATATTGTAAGTGGAACTCATTAAATTACATTTTTTGCGTTCTATTTCAGAGTATCCATTCACTCGAAACTCCTCGGCTTCCATTTGTACTTTACATAAACGAGCCCGTGCTTTTTCTCGTTTTTCAACGGCTCCAACGCGCAGTTCTTCTGAAATTTTAAGAGTTTTTAAAATTCTATTTTTTCTATTCTCTAAGAAATCACTTAAAACTCTCTGTCCAAAAAAGATCAATACACCAACTACTACAGTTATATTGATTATATTCGTTGATAAAATATCGGTATTCAATCCGAAATTTCCACTAGGTGACCAGTGGACCAAATAAAAGAAAGAATCGGTTACGTTTTTCATAAATTATCCTCTTATAGTCTTCCTTTTTTTGGATCTTTTGAACTCGCTTTTTCTTGATTCTATTCCTTTTAGGAAATCACGTAAAAAACAAACTTTTTTATTATTGATTAGTCAAAATCGTAGGCGGCGAAATTCCGAAATTATAAGATAAGAAGATTACACAAAAGGATTCGCAAATAAAAGCGCTAATGCGACAACCAATCCATAAATTGTTAAAGCTTCCATAAAAGCTAGACTAAGCAATAGAGTGCCTCGGATTTGTCCCTCTGCCTCAGGCTGTCTGGCGATCCCCTCTACAGCTTGACCCGCAGCAGTTCCTTGACCAATTCCAGGTCCAATAGAAGCAAGTCCTACGGCCAAGCCAGCAGCAATAACAGAAGCGGCCGAAATGAGTGGATTCATGATAAATTCCTCGTAATAAAAAAATAAATCGTTAATGATAGAATAAAGAAATTAGACCTTCAGTATTCTATGGCTTTGATCTCTTTAGATCTCTTCAGTATAATTTTTATTGATAGATTGAAGCGATTTAAATATTAGATTGAACCAAAGTTAGACCAAGATATAAAATAATATAAGAACTTCTATTGAATTAGAATTCCGAGGCAAATCAAAAATTAACAATGAAATTTCAAATTCAAATATTCTTGTAGAGAACTCTCAAAAAATTAGTAAACTTACATATGAAACAATTGAAATGAAATATTTAAGTAAATAAAAATAAATAAAAATAAAGATTCATAATATTCTCAGTCTATAGACTAATCAAAATAAAAATAACGAATTGACTCAAAACTAATCAATTGATAAAAATAGAACAAAAAGAGAGAGGAAAACGATCCTTTAAAATATCGTTGTTTTCTATTTTTATATATTTCTATATTTTATATTTATATATTATAGGATAAACTAATTATATTGAGACACTCAGATCTTATGAAAAAAAAAGCAAAATAATAGCTCAATGATTAGCCCCCATGGATTCACCTATATAAGCCGCGGCTAACGTTGCAAAAATAATAGCTTGAATACCGCTTGTAAATAATCCAAGGAGCATCACAGGGATAGGAACTACTAAAGGTACTAAAGAAACAAGAACAACAACTATTAATTCATCAGCTAAAATATTCCCGAAAAGTCGAAAACTAAGCGCTAAAGGCTTTGTGAAATCCTCTAAAATGTTAATGGGTAAAAGGATCGGAGTTGGTTTAATATATTTACTGAAATAACCCAATCCTTTTTTTGAAAACCCCGCATAGAAATATGCTGCTGACGTGAGCAAAGCCAAAGCAACAGTAGTATTTATATCATTTGTAGGTGAGGCTAACTCCCCATGAGGTAATTGTAGGAGTTTCAAAGGTAAAAGAGCCCCTAACCAATTCGAAACAAAAATAAATAAAAACATAGTACCAATAAACGGAACCCAAGGGCCATATTCTTCTCCAATTTGAGTTTTACTTACATCTTGAATAAATTCAAGAATAGATTCGAATAAATTCTGACCCCCAGTCGGAATGATTGTTGGATTGCGAATAGCTAGAGTGGTTGAACCTAATAAGATACCAATTACAACCCAAGAAGTTATAAGTACTTGGCCATGAACTTGGAAATTCCCTCTTTGCCAATATAAATGTTGGCCTACTTCCACACCAGATAGATCGTATAACCCCCTTAGGTTATTGAGCGAACATAATAAAACATCCATATTGCCCCCTTAAAAAATAGAATGTTCAACAAAATGATTTATTCTTTATTTAGTACTAACAAATGAAAAAATCTGCCCTTTCCTTTGAAACCTTTGAAATAATTCCAAAAATTTTCAAAAATAGATCCTATATTTTTAAGGAAGTGATTTTTTCTTTATTTGAAAATATTCTTTCGCAAGCCTTTCATAAATTTCGATAACTAAAATAACCCTCACTAATTGCGAATACTAATTTGTTAAGAATAAATCGAATTGAAGATCTAGCATCATCATTTGCTGGAATTGAAATATCTGATAGATTGGGGTCACAATTTGTATCAATTAAACAAATTATTGGAATTCCTAAAATTCGACATTCGCGCAAGGCCGTAGAGTCTTTGTGCTGATCAATAATGATTACAATATCAGGTAATCCCGTCATATATTGAATACCACCCAGATATGTTTGCAAGCGAGCTAGTTGTCTTTTCAACCTAGTTGCTTCTCTTTTTGTAAGACGATCGAGCCCCCCCCTTTTTTGTTCGATTCTCAAGTCCCGGAACTTCTGAAGTCTCGTTTCGGTAGTGGACCAATTTGTTAACATACCGGCAAGCCATTTTTTATTCACATAATGACACCGAGCCCTTATAGAAGCCTGTGCTACTGAATCAGCTGCCTTATTGTTGGTACCAACAATTAAAAATTTTTTTCCCCTACTCGCTGCATGAAAAACCAAATCACAAGCTTGTGATAAAAAACGAGCAGTTCTAGTCAGATTTGTAATATGAATACCCTTACGCTTTGCTGATATATAAGGAGCCATTTTAGGATTCCATTTTTGAGTACCATGACCAAAATGAACTCCAGCCTCCATCATATCTTCCAAATTTATGTTCCAATATCTTTTGGTCATTGATATAGATCCCCCCTTTTTTATTCTTTGTTAATAAAAAAAAATAAATGAGGAATTTTGAATTGAATTAAAAATATGTTCCGATGGAACTTTCTCCTCTTCGTATATTCTACGTTGATTTACGCCCTAATAATTATATTTTTGTCTCGTTAGAATTTTTTGAAAGGAAAAGGTCTAACCCCGAAAATCCATTCGTTTTTATTGTTTCTGTTTTTAGTGTTTCTAAGTAGATGTTATTATATTGTTTTTACGGTTGCACTAATCCTATAAATCCGGTACCAGCGGGTATTAATCCCCCCAAAACGCTGCTTTTGATAAAACCCGAGCAGTTTCTTGAAAACTAGCTTCCGATATGAAACTTTGAGTATTGAGCGATGCTTTTTTTATTCCCAATAAAGAGACTCGATAATCAATCGCTTCTTCTAAAGCACGTCCCATTGGTTGTCGAGTTGAAAAGAGTTAGTTAATAAGACCTTATTATATGACGTTAGGATCTTTTGAACCTTTTAAAGAGTCCAAATGATTTACATTCCCTATTTTGATTCCAAACTTTATGAATAGTTCCTTTATTTTGGTTATTGGTTTGATGACCCTTTCCCTTGGAAGATCTATTTTGATTGGTCCAATCTAATCGATTATCAGCGAACAATCCTAAACCAAAAGGATCCTTCCGTTTTGCGTTATACGAAATTGGTGTTTTCACAAAGTCGATTCTTAAGAAATGACGAATCAAATTTTTTGTTCGTATTTCAACAACGGAAGCGCGGGCTGCTTCACTATAATAACTTCTTTTATCTTGGTTTGAATGAAAAACTAAACACGTCCGAATTCATTGAATACTTGTGTGCAAATTAACCCAAATGGATTTGCTATTTGGATAAAGGATAGAATGAATAACCCTAAGTTGCGCAGTATCCCTTTCCCGTAATAGATCGGGGTGGAAAAGTGTTGCCAAAGTGCTACGGTCAATTTTTTCATATGTGATGATAGGTCGAATCAAGACCAAAAACTTTTTCTTGCTCGGCGTAATCTGTTGGGCATAGATCCCATTCTTCCTATTTTTTGATTTTGTGTAATTTGTTTCTCGTATTCCAGGTGGTATCAAAACGTCTCTCTGTCGGGATCTTTTATCTACCCCCCCAGGAAAATAGATCTCTCCATAAAAGATTTTCAATTGAATTATTTTGTTTTTTCTTTCCACCCTAACCAACCCATCTACTCGGCTTCTTAATATTTAAGGTGATTTTTGTATCTGCCCCAATTAGACTATAATTTCGTACCATTATGGAAGAAGATCCTGGTAAGATATGCACTTCTTCGGGAAGGAACAAAAAGGGCTCTACTTTCATTTCTTGTCGCAAATACTCGCTTGTAGCATACCAGATTTCAATGGATTGACGTAATTTTTCTACGGCGTGTACATTGCCATACTGATGGTGCTTTTCAACGAGACGCCCTTTGCCGTTACTAAAACCTATATGCGATAGATAGACTTCTATAACCATGCCCGATTTGCTTACTTGAACATACTTTATTTCCCAAAGAGAGGTAAAGAATTGTTCCTTCCACAAAACAAAAAAGCCTTTATTTACGAGTTAAAAACAAAACTCCCTACTTCACTATTGAATATTGAATTTTTAACGAACTCGCCCATAGATCAACTCCCGTTTTATTTTTGAGGAGTGTATTTACTACATCCCCCTCCTGAGCTTCATGGCATGCTTTCCTAGCGACATGTCAGGTATAGGGCATCCCAATTGAATTGACTGGGATGACAGTTTCTCCTGTAAAAAAAAACTTTTGATCAAATCACACATCGCAGTAAACTAAGCCCTCTAACTCTTTAAGAGGTTTATCGAAAATATTTTCAATATAACTCGGAAGACGTTTTAAATACCATATATGGGTGACTGGGCATGCGAGTTTGATATAGCCCATTTGATACCTTCGTATGCAAGAATCAACAAATTGGACTACGCAGTGTTCACAAAATTGGGGTTCTTCTTTTTCATCTGCGATTACTTGATAATTTCCACAAGCGCAAATTCCACTTTGTATAGGCCCAAAAATTATTTCACAAAACAATCCATCTTTTTCTGGTTTATTGGTTTTATAAAGAAAAGTATACGGTTTTGTTACCTCTCCAACTATCTCCCCATTCGGCAAGGTTTTAGTGGCCCAAGCACTTATTTGTTCGGGTCGGGAGAACCCAATCCAATTCGCAGCTGTTGATGGTTATATCGATCTAGTATAGAGGAAAAATTTTGATTCGTTAGATGAGATTAAACTTCCTCCCTATTCATCTGGAAAGTTCTTCTCAGATATACTGAAATAATTCAGTTCCAGAGCTAAAGATCTAGTTCTCGAACGAGCACTCGAAAAGATTCTGGAGCAGTTTTGGGATGAGGTAGTGTCGCTCCAACGATCGTAGTACCAAGTATTTGCTGGCGGACTCAAATATGATCCGATTTATAAGTAAGCATCTCTTGTAAAATATGAGCAACCCCGAATCCTTCTAGAGCCCAAACCTCCATTTCTCCTACCCGTTGCCCTCCCTGTTTGTCGCTTCCTCTAAGGGGTTGTTGTGTAACCAGCGCATAATGGCCACAGGAACGCCCATGGAATTTATCGTCAATTTTCTGAATTAATTTCATAATATTAAGGCTTACCTATTAGGACAGGTTGGTCAAAAATCTGGCCTACATTCATTCGTGAAGGTACTCCTAATGGGTTGAAGACCAGATCAACGGATGTTCCATCATATCTTTACTTGCTTTCCAAATTACTCCCGCCAATATATATAATTCAGAAGAATATGTGAGTGAGTCATATACAGCATCTCTTTCCGTTATCAAAGGTTCTAACAATTGCCATGTTTCAACAAATAATTGAAACTCAATTTCTTGATCTCGATCTTCAATTTTTTGAAACTTATCAAGTTCTTCCGTGATGCCTTTTCAATCCAGGTATTGTAGTAATACCCTTACTATTTCCACCTACAAACATTTTTTGCATTTCCCCTTTCTAAGGAACCCCCCACCCTTTATGAAGTCTTCCTCTAAAAAAAATATTTCTGACTCAAGGAATCTAGATCCATTTAGACTCCATTTACCCCAGATCCAACTGAAACAATTTGAAAAAGCGTTACTATAACCAGAATTCTAACGCCTATACGTAGTCCTTAGCATTATGAATGACTAGTCTTTACATTACATTTAGTTTTTTGTATAGATATCGAATCCCAATTTATAATATCTTTAGAATATTGAAAATAATATTGAAAGTAGTTTTTAGTAAGTTTTAGTTTATTTTATCAATAATCACGTGTGAAAAGATATAAAGTCTTCTAGTTTCTATTGCATTTCAGACCATTCTATTGGGAGGGGCATCGCAGGTTGAATTTGTATAAAATAACAACAAACAATTTTTAAAAAACGATATATAATGGTCTAATAGTGAATGCAATTTTTATTTTGCATTGATATCTTTTTTATTTTGTGTTTTTGCGATTTAAAAAATAAAAAAAAATAAAAATAAATCAAAAGAAGAACTCGAATTTTCTTATTGCTTTTTAGTATTGTACGTGCTCAGTTTTACTTCCTTTTTTTAGCATTTTGGCGATATGGCCGAGTGGTAAGGCGGAGGACTGCAAATCCTTTTTTCCCCAGTTCAAATCTGGGTGTCGCCTTAGGAACAAAGAACGCGAAATAGATTCTTAATGAAGTTATTTTTTATTTTGCTTGTGGGTATTCTTTCAGAATCTCTTTTTATTTGGACTCAGTGCGAGGGATTCCAATATTTTTGTTAGTAGATTCTAATCTATTTTCATATCTATTAACTATTTAAATATAAAGATATATATATATAAAATATATATAAATAAAAATAAATATAAATAAGTTAGAAAATTTGGAAAAATTCCGTTCTATTTATAGCGCTAGGGGACAGAATGAACATGGATATCCTCAGTCTCGCCTGGGCTGCTTTAATGGTAGTCTTTACTTTTTCCCTTTCACTAGTAGTATGGGGAAGAAGTGGACTCTAAAGGTTCTGCTATTTTTAGTTTTGGGGAAATTAAACTCTATCAATTTTGTTCTAGAATATTCTGCAATACGTTAATAATCCTTTCTTCAACATAGATGGATATTGATATGTTTTTATTTCAATTTTAAATATATCAAATATATCAATAGAAATCAATAGAAAGAAACATACAAAGGTATTTTGAATCGTTTCCTTTTATTCTCTAGTTTTCGAACAAAAATAACCCTAATATCTAATAGATAGTATGGTAAGAAATCAATAGATGAATCCTTTTTTTTACCCACACTATCTATTAGATATTAGGCCATTGCTGATTCAAGCCCGTTTTGTTAATTGACATTGAAGACGTAAAAAATGTGTAATGGAATTTTTTTTGTTTAGGGATTTCTGATAAGCTAACTACGAAGTCAAGGTTTAGTCAAGATGGATCAAGGAGTCATTCATAATGAATTATTTGGACTTACTGTTTTTACGTAAATGATAAGGAGAAGGGCGGTAGGAAAGAGAATCAATAGAGCAGTAGCAATCAATGCAAGAATATTGACTTCCATAATCTCGTCGTTTTTTACTTCAGAATAACTCGGGATTTAATCCCATAAAAAAGTTTTTGGCGTAGACTTTTCTGCGTATAAAAATTAAAAGAATTACCTATCAATTCTCGACAAATATCACGAAAAAAATATCTGAGTTATAAAACTAAAGTAAATAAATTTATTGTCGAGACATTGAAGAATCTCAGAAGTATAAGATAGTAAGTGCGTTTATTAAGACTGGCCTTTTCATCTCTAATTGCTTTTAGACTTTGAAAATTCAATTCAGCTTTATAGCACCGCCCTTTCTTGAATTAGAAAAGAGGAAAACTCGAACTGGGGTGATTTTTTTATTCTATATAGATCCATCGGGACTGACGGGGCTCGAACCCGTAGCTTCCGCCTTGACAGGGCGGTGCTCTGACCAATTGAACTACAATCCCTGTAAAATAAGGGATCTAACCTAACTTTTTATCTTTTTTTTTTCGATTTTTGATGTATGTTCTTAGGTATTTCTGAACGATACGAGGGTTCTATTAGTAGATTGTAGTAGATTATAGAATTAGTGGGCCGAGCTGGATTTGAACCAGCGTAGGCATATTGCCAACGAATTTACAGTCCGTCCCCATTAACCACTCGGGCATCGACCCAGGAAGAATCAAATTCCTACTGAACTTGGTAATCCATCTAGGATTAACTTTATTTCAGAGTATCCTACCCCCAGGGGAATTCGAATCCCCGCTGCCTCCTTGAAAGAGAGATGTCCTGAACCACTAGACGATGGGGGCCTACGTGTCCAACTGCCTTCATACTATGATGTGGTAGTCTGAACATTTTGTTTCAATTGTCAAGATAGTCTAAGATTCGAATTAGATCTGATTGCTCTTTTTTCATAAATTTTGAAAATCAATCTAACCTCTCACCCAAGGCTGAGAAAATCAATCAAGTCAAACACGAAATCAAAAGAAAATTTTCTGGTAGGTAAATGAGAAAAAGCCATTTGATTCATTAGTTAAAAAATAGCCACTGTCTACGGCGTGTCTAGTACATGGACGTAAACTCAAACTCCCATATCTATTAGATATTGATATAGAATTGATATAGATGAACGTGTCAATGAGTATTACATTTGACTTCACGTAATAAGAGATTGAATAGAGTATCTATTATCAACCTATTAGGAATTCAAGTAAACCGGCCCTTTTAACTCAGTGGTAGAGTAACACCATGGTAAGGCGTAAGTCATCGGTTCAAATCCGATAAGGGGCTATCTAAAAATACCTTGTCATATTTTTTTATGTTTCTTTTGAATTCTAAATTCCCAAATCCGCAAATATTTATCTTGTCTATTTTATTTTTTAATATTCTAATAAGCAAAAATTCAAGTAAAAAAAGAAAGTAAAAAGGAAGTGGACCTGACTCA